AGCTTGACCTTTCATAAGTGGAGACAGAATAAAGCGTCCATAATAAAGACGCTTACTGTCTGCTCTTGATTCAACGCACTTCCACTCTAGTCTTCGAGTAGATACTCTTACTTTCTCTTGAACCATAGTAATATTATTTGATCAGATCATTGAATCTTTTATTTCTCTTGTTTCTCTTGAAATTTCTTCAATCTTTATTTCTACACACGTCTTTTTTTTGGAGGTCTACAGCCATTATGTGGCAGAGGGGTTACATCACGTATGAAAGTTAATCGTATACCGCTTCTGCGAATAGCTCGTAATGCTGCGTCTCTTCCGAGACCGGGACCCTTTATCATGACGTCGGCTCGTTTCATACCTTGATCCACTACTGTACGAATAGCATTTCCTACTGTGGTTTGAGCAGCAAAGGGTGTTCCTCTTCTTCGACCCCTGAATCCACAAGTACCGGCAGAGGACCAAGAAACCACTTGACCCCGTACATCTGTAACAGTCACAATGGTATTATGGAAACTTGCTTGAACATGAATAACTCCCTTTGGGATTCTACGTGTACTCTTACGTGAACCAATACGTCCATTCCTACGTGAACCAATTCTCGGTATAGCTTTTGCCATATTTTATCATCTCATAAATATGAGTCAGAAATATATGGATATATCCATTTTTTGTCAAAAAAAGGGGACCTCGTTTTATTTGTACATCGGGTCTTTTAACGAATATGATTATCCCTGTCGTTGTTTATGTCTTGGGTTGGAACAAATTACTATAATTCGTCCCCGCCTACGGATTAGGCGACATTTCTCACAAATCTTACGAACAGACGCTCTTATTTTCATATTTGTCATTCCTTACCTTAACTCTGAATCTACTTCTTGGAAGAAAATAAGTTTCTGTAAAGTTTTCATCTCAAATCGTATTCCCACGAAAGGAATGTGAAAGTTGAAAAAAAACACCTAATCTTTCGAATCCTTATTTCGAAGTCGATAAATTATACGCCCTCTGGTTGAATCATAACGACTAACTTCAACTTTGACTCTATCGCCTGGAAGTATCCGTATAAAACTACGTCGGATCTTTCCTGAAATATAACCTAGAATCAAATCTTCATTATCTAAACGAACCCGGAACATACCATTGGGAAGCGATTCAGTAATTAAACCCTCATGAATACATTTTTTTTCTTTTTCTTGCATTAAAACCTCTTTGAAGTATTAACAAATAGAGGAGGGACGTTATTAGACAACCTGCCCCCCCTTTTTCCAAAATAGGAAGTCTCGAATGCAATTCGGATATTAGAAGGATTACCATATATTAGAAGGATTACCATATATAACACAAAATTTCTCCGCCGATTCTTTCTAGTCGAGCCTCTCGGTCTGTCATTATACCTCGAGAAGTAGAAAGAATTACAACCCCCATCCCGCCTAAAATTCTAGGAATTCGTTGATAGTTAGAATAGATTCGTAGACCGGGTCGACTGATCCGTTTTAAATTTAAAATCTTTCTATAAGTTCTAGAAGGCTTTTTCCTATTCCTTCTATGTCGTAGGGTTAAAACTAAAAAAGATTTGCTGTTTTCTCGATGTTTTCGCGCATTTTCGATAAAACCCTCTCGTAAAAGTATTTTAACAATATTTTCAGTGATATTGGTAGATGCTATTCGAACCACCCTTTTTCTATCCATATCAGCATTTCGTATAGAGGTTATTATGTCAGCAATAGTATCCCTACCCATGATGAATGAAATTCTTTTGCCTCCAAATTTGGATATAATAAACATGTTTTTCTTGTTTTTTTTTTTTTTTTTTTACTTTTTTGATGAATATGAATTATTAAAGGTATATGCGTGAGACCCAATCTACTAATGAATCTGAATCTATTTCATAATCTATTTCTTTCAAAGAATCTAACCATATCACGGTCTCGTTTTATAATACCTCGGGAGCTAATGAAACTATTTTAGTAAAATTGAACTGTCTCAACTCCCCGGCAATCGCACCAAAAACTCGAGTTCCTTTTGGATTTCCTTCTTGATCAATGAGAACTGCAGCATTGTCATCATATCGTATTATCATACCGTTGTCACGTTTGAGTTCTTTACAAGTACGTACAATTACAGCTCTGACCACTTCTGATCTTTCTAGGGGCATATTTGGCACTGCTTCTTTGATCACAGCAACAATAACGTCACCAATATGAGCATATCGGCGATTGCTAGCTCCTATGATTCGAATACACATCAATTCTCGAGCCCCGCTGTTATCCGCTACATTCAAATAGGTTTGAGGTTGAATCATATCATTTTTTTGAATCTGTTCTTTCAAGGCAAAGGGCGAAGAAAAAAAGAAATATTGTTTGTCCAAAAAAAGAAACCCGCACCTGCTACTTTTTTTAATCCCCAAGACAGCTATTCGCCTATTTCCTTTTAGTCTATTTGTCCTTTTAGTCTATTTGTCCTTTTAGTCTAGTCTCCATTTTTATCCCGAAATAATGAATTG